AAACAATCTTTTTTTTACTCCTAAAGATTGTGGTTTAAATTAATTTATTTTGGTTGTAATAATATAGAATACATTTATTTTATTTAAAATTACTCTTATAAAGCTTAATTTTACAAAAATTGCTTTTAAAGAGGCTTACTTTCAACTAAAAGTTAGTTTCCTAGCATATACCTCTTTTAGGTACAGTATATATGTTATGGCCCAGGTTTAATCATAATTTCTTAAAATTTTTTATTTTTTTTTATTTTTTTTATTTTTTTTGCTTATTTTTATCTATATCTAAAATTTATATTAATTTAAACTTAAAGGTATACTACATGTGGTAATATGTATACATGTATAGGTTATATAATATAACTGACCCTAAGGCATGTTTCTGCCTGGAAATGAAATATCTCTCTATAGCTTTATGGAGGAATCGTTTCATAGCTTGTAAGTTAATTGTAAATTGCCTTTAATTTTTAAGAGCAATGCATGGTTGACCTTACGTAGGGTTTACCCGCTTATAATTATATACTTTTTATATTTATTTAATTTGTAAGCTAATTTAATGCTTAACCTTGTCATTTAATGCCAAGCATTGATTAGCCTTATTTTTCTTTGACCTATTATAATTAATTTTGTTAACAATATATGTAATAAATTTAATTATAAGGGTGTTTTATTGAATTTATATTAATTTTTATTATTATTTAATTTTTTATTAACCATGGGGAATTTTTCTAAATTAATTATTTAATCGAAGGGGAAAGGTAAAATATATTTATTTAGATTAATTGGTTGGTAATGAATTGGTAACACATCTAAAACCCGGGGGGCCGTGTCCGTCAGGGGGAACCTATGTAAGGGGATTGGAATAAGAAGCTATTTATGTGTGAACAGTAAGAATAATATAAGGTAATTCATGGGAGGTTGATATATTGGATAAAGGTAATCCATGAGATGTTAATATATTGGGTAAAGGTAATCCATAGAGTAACAATACTAATAAGTAACTATTTGCTTAACGTAGAGTTAATATTATGATATAGGATTGATATATATATATATATATATACATAGTTTAATAGATAAATTATTATTATTAAATAATAATTAAGGTCATATCTTATAGCGATTGACGTAAAGAGCCATACAAGTATGTTTAATTTATATGCATCTTACGATGATAGGTATTTATATTAGTACATGTAATAAGTATAATGTATCAAGGAACAGAAAATACTTGCTAGTAATGGAAAGGGGAAAGGGGATATTTAAAATCAAAGTACCCTTTAGGGTATTAGGCTAGGGAGATGAACTTAGTCAAAAATTCCTATTAATTAGCTTGTTGTTGAAAAAAAAATGTTAATCTTTGTGTAATTTATGTTCCTAAAAGGGGGAGGAATTATAAATTTAATCAGTTTTTAATATTGAAAATTAAGGAAACTTATATTTAGTTAATCAATTTAGAGTTATAAAAAGTTGTGCCAGCATATGCGGTTAAACCTCTGACTCAAGTTAATTTTATTGATAAAGCATTATTTAATATTATATTTAGATAAAGTTTTTATTTTGTTAGGTGAAATTTCAAAATTTATTTGTTCTGGGTTATTTTATTATGTAAAAATTAATTTTTAAACTAGGATTAGATACCCTATTATAATTAATTGTATTTTATTAATCATGTTATTAATAGTTATGTTCTTTAAATCAAAATGACTTGGCGGTAATTTATTCTGTTCAGAGGAACCTGTCCTTTAATTGATAATCCACGTTTATTATTACTTTCAATATAGCTTGTATATCTCTGTCATTAGAATGTTCTATTAGGATACTTTCTATAATTATTTATATAAATAATGTCAAGTCAAGGTGCAGTTTTTGAAAGGCTGAGATGGGTTACATTTAATTTATTTATTGAATTAATTTATTTAAATTAAATTATAAAATAGGATTTGAAAGTAAATTTAATTAAATTATTAAATTGATTTTAGCTCTATATTATGTACATATCGCCCGTCACTCTCATTACTATGATGGGATAAGTCGTAACAAAGTAACCTTATCGGAAGATGAGATTAGACTAGGCAAGTTAACCTAAGTGGATTTATTATTTACAATAATATTATAGATTGTGCAATTCATTCTAGCTTGATAAATTTAATTTTATTAATTTTATTTATTTTATATATTTGAAATACCTTATTTTTTAGTATTTTTATAGAATTTATATTTTTAATTATAGTTAATTTTACTGTAAAGGATTATATATATTTTTATAAAAGTATATATTTATATATTACCTTTTGTATCAGGGTTTATTAATTAAATTTTATATATTATAAAATTTCCCGAAATTAAAAGATTTAATATTATATGATTTTTATTGTTATAAAAATATATTTAATATAATATTAGTGGTTATATGCTTTTCAATTTTAAATATCTGGTTTTTTAATAAATGAATTTAATTCATAATTATTAAAGTTAATAGTTACTTTAATTACTTTTAATTTAATAATTAAATATTCTTAGGGATTAGCTTGAGATTAATATTATAATATTATTGATGTTTAATTTTTGTAGGTTTAATAACATCCATCATCAAAATTCGTTATAGTTTAAATTAAATACTTATTTATTTTATTAATATTTAAATTGTTATTAAAATTATTAAATAAATTTTTTATTTAATGTAATAATGATAAAATTAGTAGTTTTTTTAAATTAAATATAGTAACTCGGCAATTTTTATTTTCACCTGTTTAACAAAAACATGTCCTATAGAATTTAATTTTAGGTCTGTCCTGCTCAATGATTTATTAAATAGCCGCAGTATATTAACTGTGCAAAGGTAGCATAATCATTTGTTTCTTAATTAGAAACTTGTATGAATGGTCGGATGAAATATAAACTTTCTTTATTTAATTTTATGAATTTAATTTTTTAGTTAAAAAGCTAAAATTTATCTGTAAGACGAGAAGACCCTATAGAATTTTATATTTTTATTAATAAATATTATTAATTATTAAATTTTATTAATTAAAATATTTGATTGGGGTGATTATAAAATTAATTTAACTTTTATTATAAATATTTCATAAATACATGTTTAATTGATCCTTTATTAAGGATTAAAAGATTAAATTACCTTAGGGATAACAGCGTAATTTCTTTGGAGAGTTCATATCGATAAAGAAGTTTGCGACCTCGATGTTGGATTAAAGTAAGTTTTTGATGCAGAAGTTAAATAACTAGGTCTGTTCGACCTTTAATTCTTTACATGATCTGAGTTCAAACCGGCGTGAGCCAGGTTGGTTTCTATCTACAGATTTTTATAATACTTTAGTACGAAAGGATTAAGTATTAATAATATTTATTATAAATTGATTAATATTACTATTTTGGCAGATATAATGCAGTAAATTTAGAATTTATAAATGTAATTTAGATTACAAGTAGTAATCTTTTTAATTAATTATTTAATTTTATTAATTTTTATTTTAATCTCTGTAGGTTTTATTACTTTAATAGAACGTAAGGTATTAGGATATATTCAAATTCGTAAAGGTCCTAATAAAGTAGGTTATATTGGTTTATTACAACCTTTTTCTGATGGTATTAAATTATTTTTTAAAGAACAAACTTATCCTTATTTATCTAATTTTATAATTTATTATATATCTCCTATTTTTATATTAATTCTTTCTTTTTCTTTATGACTTTTATTTCCATTTTTTATTAATATTTATAATTTTAGATTTGGTTTTCTTTTTTTTATTTGTTGTACAGGTATAGGAGTTTATGGAGTAATATTATCTGGATGATCTTCTAATTCTAAGTATGCTTTATTAGGTTGTTTACGATCAGTAGCTCAAACTATTTCTTATGAAGTTAGAATAGCTATAATTATAATTTGTATTATAATTATAATTTTTGATTATAATTTTTTATCTTTAATAAAATATCAACAATATTGTTGATTTATTTTTATATCTTTACCTTTATTTTTTTGTTGATTATCTTCTTGTTTAGCAGAAACTAATCGTTCTCCTTTTGATTTTGCTGAAGGAGAAAGAGAATTAGTTTCTGGATTTAATGTTGAATACAGAGGGGCTGGATTTTCTTTTATTTTTTTATCTGAATATATAAATATTATATTTATAAGTATACTTAGAGTAATAATATTTATAGGTTGTAACATTATTTCTCTAACTTTTTATTTAAAAATAACTTTTTTGATTTTTTGATTTATTTGGGTTCGAGGTACATTACCTCGGTTTCGTTATGATAAACTAATAAATTTAACTTGAAAAGTTTTTTTACCTATTTCTTTAAATTATTTTTTATTTTTTTCTATATATTTAGTTGTATTAGTAGGGATTTATTTCATAAACTTAGGTGTAAGTTAATAATGGAATTTAACCATTTTCTTATATTTTCAAAATATATACTTGTCTAAAGTTTAATTAACTAACTTAATTTATCTCAAAGTTTAAATATAATAGGATTAATCAGAAAATAAATGAAATATAATAAAGTTAATACTTGTCCTGTAAAAATAAATGGTTCTTCTGCTGGTCGTGCTCCAATTCATGTTAATAATAAAATAATTGTTACAAATATTCAGAATATTAATTTGTTAATTGGATAAAATATCATTCTTTGAAATTTACCTTTATTTGTTAAAGGTAAAATTAAAATAATAATAATAGATAGTAATATAGCAATTACTCCTCCTAATTTATTTGGAATAGACCGTAAAATAGCATATGCAAATAAGAAATATCATTCAGGTTGAATATGAATTGGGGTAACTAAAGGGTTTGCTGGAATAAAATTTTCAGGATCTCCTAGAATTCGGGGTTCTAATAAAATTAAAATACTAAATATATATAAAATAATCATTATACCTATAACATCCTTAATAGAAAAATAAGGGTGAAATGGAATTTTATCATAATTAGAATTAATTCCTAAAGGATTATTACTTCCTGTTTGATGTAAAAATAATAAATGAATTATTACTATAGCTGCAATAATAAAAGGTAACAAAAAGTGTAGAGTAAAAAATCGTGTTAATGTTGCATTATCTACTGAAAATCCTCCTCATAACCATTTTACTAAAGTATCTCCTAAATAAGGAATAGCTGATAATAAATTAGTAATAACTGTTGCTCCTCATAAAGATATTTGTCCTCATGGTAATACATAACCTAAGAATGCAGTTCCTATAATTAATAATAATAATACAACTCCAACATTTCATGTTATTATTAACTTATAAGACCCATAATATATACCTCGACCAATATGAAAATATAAACAAATAAAAAATAAAGAAGCCCCATTGGCGTGAGTATTACGTAATATTCAGCCATTATTAACATCTCGGCAGATATGAATAATTCTATTAAATGCTAGTTCAATATTAGCTGTATAGTGTATAGCTAAAAAAATACCTGTAATAATTTGAATTATTAAACATATTCCTAATAAAGAACCAATATTTCATCATAACGAAATATTAGAAGGTGAGGGAAGATCAATTAATGATCTATTAATAATTTTAAATAGAGGATGAATTTTTCGAATAGGTTTATTCATTACTTTTTAATACGCAAAGGTCCTTCATAAATATTTACAATTTTTGATACAGTAATTATACTTAATAATAAAAATATAACTATTACTAAAGTAATAATTATAAATTTACTTCTAAATAATCTATTTAATATTATTAAATAATTATTATTAAGGGTTAATTCTATAAAATTAAATTTTATATCTATATATATAAATATAAAAGATATAAAAATTCCAAATAAAAATACTTTTAGGGATAAATTAATTTTTTCATTAGAAGCAATTCTAGCTATATATATAAATAATACTAGTATTCCACTTAATATAATAATTAAAATAATATAAGAGAATCAAAATGAATTTATTATAATACCTATAATAACTGAAATTATTATAGTTATTATAATAATAACTAAACCTATTATAAGGGGGTGGTAATTAAATATAAAAATAGATGATATTATAATTAATATATAAAATATTCAATTAATATTAATTAATAAATTATTAATTAATATCTTAAGACAAATTTTCATTTATGATGATTAAAATCATTCTAAATTAAGATAATCTAATCCTTTTTTTTTCTCTAGGATTAGAATTTGAATTTTATTTATTATAATTGATATTAATGTATTATAAGAGTCTTTTTTATTAAAATAATGTATAATTTAAATTTAAAGATAAGTTAGCAGTAAGTAGTTTAATTAAAATATTAATTTTGGAGATTAAAGTTAAGATAATTCTTTTTACTGAAGTTTTAAAGGTACACCTAATTATGATTTACAAAATCATTGTTTTTATTTAAACTATTAAAACTTATTATATTAATAATTTTTTATATATTTTTTATGGGTTTAATTGTCTTTTGTTCTTTTCGTAAACATCTTTTGACTGTTTTATTTAGATTAGAATTTTTAATAATTATTTTATTTTTATTATTTTTTATTTTTTTATTAAGATTTGGTTTTGAATTATATTATATTTTAATTTTTTTAGTTTTTTCTGTTTGTGAAGGGGCTTTAGGTTTAGGAATTTTAGTTAATATAATTCGTAGTCATGGAAATGACTTTTTAATAAGAATATCTATTTCTTTATGATAAAATATATTATATTTTTATTTTTTTTGATTCCTATTTTATATAATTGATGATTATCTATTTTTTGTATTATAATTTTATGTTATTTATTTTTATTTAATAATATTAATATTTATTTCATAAATTTGAGTTATGGTTTTGGTTTTGATATGATATCTTATTGAATAATTATTCTTACCTTTTGAATTATTTTTTTAATAATAATTGCTAGTTTTAATATAAAAATAATAAAAAATGAATTTTTATTTATTTTAATTCTATTAACTTTATTTTTATTATTATCTTTTTCTTGTATAAGATTATTTAAATTCTATTTATTTTTTGAATCTTCAATAATTCCTACTTTAATTCTTATTTTTGGTTGAGGTTATCAGCCTGAGCGTCTAACTGCTGGTTTTTATTTATTATTTTATACTTTATTTGCTTCTTTACCAATATTATTATGTATTTTTTATATTAATAATATAATTTTTACTTTAAATTATTTTTTAATTAATATTGATTTTAATTTTTATATTTATTTATCTTTATTATTGGCTTTTTTATTTAAAATACCTATATTTATATTTCATTTTTGATTACCAAAAGCTCATGTTGAGGCTCCAATTTCTGGTTCAATAATTTTAGCTGGTGTATTATTAAAATTAGGAGGTTATGGATTACTTCGAGTTTATAATTTTATATATAAATATACTATATATAATTATTATTGGATTGTAATTAGTTTATTAGGTTCTGTAATTATTAGTTTTATTTGTTTTTGTCAAGTTGATATTAAATCTATAATTGCTTATTCTTCAGTAGCACATATGGGCTTATTAATTAGAGGTTTAATAACTTGTAATTATTTGGGTTTATGAGGTTCTTTTTTAATAATATTAGGTCATGGTTTATGTTCTTCAGGTTTATTTTGTTTAGCTAATTTATTATATGAACGTACTCATAGTCGTAGTTTTTATATTAATAAAGGTTTTATAGTTTGTATACCTACAATAAGAATATTTTGATTTTTATTTAGAATTAATAATATATCTAGACCTCCATCTTTAAATTTATTGAGAGAAATTCTTTTAATTAACAGAATTATAAGTTGAAGAAATATAACTATATTATTTTTGGCAATATCTTCTTTTTTAACTTGTGGGTATAGAATTTATCTTTTTTCTATTACTCAGCATGGTTCTATATATAGAGGCCTAAGGAATATTATATTAGTAAATGTTCGTGAATACTTTCTTTTATTATTTCATTGAATTCCTTTAAATTTATTATTTTTGAAAGGGGATTTGATAACTATATGAATTTAATTCTTATTTAGGTAGTTTAATGAGAATAATAATTTGTGATATTATAGGTGTTATTTAACCCTAAATTAATAATTCTTTTATTTTTTATAAGTTTTGATTCTTTAATTTATTTTTTTTAGGTATATCTTTTTATTTATTAGGTATATATTTTTTATCTATAAATTATACTATTATTTTTGATTGATACATTATAGATTTTAATTCTTGTTCTGTAATTATAACTTTATTATTTGATTGAATATCAATAATATTTATAGGTAGAGTTTTATTAATTTCTTCTATAGTTATTTATTATAGATTTAGATATATAATTTTAGATGTTTTTATAAATCGATTTTTATATTTAGTTCTTTTTTTTATTTTATCAATATGTTTGATAATCCTTAGACCTAATTTGATTAGAATTTTATTAGGTTGAGATGGATTAGGTTTAGTTTCTTATTGTTTAGTAATTTATTTTAACAATATAAAGTCTTTTAATGCAGGAATATTAACTATTATAACTAATCGTATTGGAGATGTTGGTATTTTATTATCTATTGCTATTTCTATAAATTTTGGTAGATTTTATTTTATGTATTATATAAATTATTTATATTCTTGAAGTTTAATACTTTACATTTTAATTATTTTAGCTTCTTTTACTAAAAGAGCTCAAATTCCTTTTTCTTCTTGATTACCTGCAGCTATAGCTGCTCCTACTCCAGTATCTGCTTTAGTTCATTCTTCTACTTTGGTTACTGCGGGGGTTTATCTTTTAATTCGTTTTAATGTAAACATATGATTTGATAATTCTTTATTTTTATTAATTTCAATTTTAACTATATTTATATCTGGTTTAGGAGCTAATTATGAATATGATTTGAAAAAAATTATTGCTCTTTCTACTTTAAGACAATTAGGTTTAATAATAAGAATTTTATTTATAAATTATCCTATTATATCTTTTTTTCATTTATTAACTCATGCTTTTTTTAAGGCTTTATTATTTTTATGTGCTGGCTTATATATTCATTGTGTAAATAATACACAGGATATTCGTTATATAAGAGGTTTATTTAATAGATTACCTTTTACTAGATCTTGTTTTATAATTTCTAATATTTCTTTGTGTGGTTTGCCTTTTATATCAGGATTTTATAGAAAGGATATAATTGTTGAAAATATAATGATATCTTATTATAATATTTTTATTTGTTTATTATTTTATATTTCTATTGGTTTAACTGCTTGTTATACTATACGTTTAATTTATTTTATTATATTTAAAAATATAAATTTTCTTTTTTATGGTTCTTATTCTGAAGATATTAATATAAATATTTCTATAATTTTCTTAGCTTTTATGGGTATTATAAAGGGTAGAATATTATCTTGATTTTTATTTCCTTATCCTAACTTAATTATTTTACCTTTTTTAATAAAAATATCAACTATTATATTTATTATTATGGGTTTTATGTTAGGATACCTTATTTCAAGTATAAATTATAGTTTTAATTTAATTATGGATAATTTTATAATTCATTTTTATTCTATAATATGATTTATACCTAGATTTAGAACATATATACTATATTCTAAAATAAGTTATATTTCCTTATACTATATTACTTTTTTAGAATATAGTTGAGGTGAATTTTTAGTTTCAAAGTCTTCAATATTATACTTTATTTACTTAAGAAAAATTAATACTTATATTCAAAATAATAATATTAAATTATTTTTTATTATTTTTATAATATTTTCTATTTTAATTTTAATAGTTTAGTTTAAATAGCTTAATATAAAGCTTAATATTGAAGATATTACAATGGAATTTTATTCCTTTAAACAAACTTATAAAATAAAATTTATTTTTTCATTGAAAATGAAATGTTTTTTATTAAACTATACAAGTAAGAGAAAAACGGATTTTAACCGCTTTAAAAGATAGTTAGCAGCTTCTTTTAGATACAACATTCTCTTTTAATTGGATTATAAAATCATTATCTTCATTAACAATGAAGGGCCTCTACTTTGGCTTCAATTAATTAAACAAGGAGAATAACTCTAATTTTAGGTCGAAACTAAATGTAATTTTTACTTCATTGTTTATTGAGGATGACTAAAATAGTTCTTTTTAATTGCAAATTAAATGTTATTATATAACTACAACCCCTTATTATTTGTATCATTCTAGTATATTATTATATCATTCATAATATAGTCCCAATAGTAAAATAATTATAAATACTGTTACAGTAATACTTCATGATATAATATTTGTTGTTTTAATTGAAATAATTATTGGTAAAATAATTGTAATTTCAATATCAAAAATTAAGAATAAAATAGCAATTAAAAAAAATTGAATTGAAAAAGGTATACGTGCTGTTGATTTAGGGTCAAATCCACATTCAAATGGTGATCTTTTTTCTCGATCAATAATTGAATTTTTTGATAGAATTCTTAATAATATTATTAATCCAAAGGAAATAATTATATTTATGATAATTGATATTATAATTTTAATTATTACTTTTTCTTTTAATAAAGATCTTTTGATTGGAAATCAAATATAATAAATTATAATAAAAAAGTAACTACCTCATCAATATATAGAAATATATAGGAAAATTCATACTACATCTACAAAGTGTCAATATCAGGCAGCTGCTTCAAATCCAAAGTGATGAGTTTTTGAGAAATGAAATTTTAGGTGTCGAAATAAACAAATTATTAGGAATAAGGTTCCAATAATAACATGTAAACCATGAAATCCGGTAGCTATAAAGAATGTTGATCCAAATACTGAATCACTAATACAAAATCTAGCTTCTAAATATTCATAAGCTTGTAATATAGTAAAATATAATCCTAATATTACTGTTATAATTAATGCATTTTTTGTTTGATTATAATTATTATTTATAATTCTGTGGTGAGCTCATGTAACTGATATTCCTGAACATAATAAAATTAAAGTATTTAATAAAGGAATATCTATTGGATTAAAAGTTTGAATTCCTTTAGGAGGTCATATTATACCAATTTCAATTGTTGGGGCTAGTCTTCTATGAAAAAATCCTCAGAAGAAGGAGATAAAAAAGAATACTTCAGAAATAATAAATAAAATTATACCTAATTTTAATCCATTAACTACTTTAATTGTATGTTTACCTTGATAAGTTCCTTCACGTACAATGTCTCGTCATCATTGATATATAGTTAATAATCTAATTATAAGACCTAAATTTAATAGATAAATTTCATTTTTATGAAATCATAGAACTATTCCTGTAGTTATAGTTATGGCTCCAATTGAACCTGTTAAAGGTCATGGTCTTTGATCAACAAGATGATAAGGATGATTATTAATATTCATTAAATAATTTCTCTAGAATAAAGTGTTCTTAATACTGAAAATACATATCCTTGAATAATTGCTACAGCTGTTTCAAACAATATAAGAATTATTTGAATTAATAAAATAAATATAAATAATCTTCTATTAATTGCATTATTTCCTAGTAAACTTATTAATAAGTGTCCTGCAATTATATTTGCTGTTAATCGTACAGCTAAAGATCCTGGTCGAATAATATTACTGATTGTTTCAATTAATACTATAAAAGGTATTAGGACTGGAGGTGTCCCTGAAGGAATTAAATGAATAAATATTTGATTAGTATTATTAATTCAACCAAATAATATTAAAGTTAATCATATAGGTAATGCTATAGTTAAAGTAAATACTAAATGTCTTGAACTAGTAAAAATATAGGGTAATAATCCTATTAAATTATTAATTACAATAAATATAAATAAGGAAATTAATATTAATGATAATCCTTTTGAATTATTTCCTATTAATATTTTAAATTCTTCAAATAACTTTTTTGTTACTCTTATATAAATTAAATTAATTCGATTAGGTAAATATCAGAAATATATTGGTATAATTATTATACATATAATTGATCTAATTCAATTTAAAGATAAATTTAATGATGTAGAGGGATCAAATGTAGAGAATAGATTAGTTATCATTTTCAATTTATTTCTTTATTTTTTTCTAAGTTTTTAAAGTTACTCTTATTTTTTATATTAATTGATCAAAAAATAATAGAATTTATAATTAAAAATAATATTATAAAATAAATAAATAATATTTCTCATCATATTGGGGATATTTGTGGAATAGAAAAGTATTAATAATAATAATTTTAATTTGACAAATTAATGTTTTAGTTAAACTAACTTTTCCATTAAGAGTATTTTTTAATTACTATAAATTGGTTTAAGAGACCAATGCTTAAAATTTCAGCCACTTAATGAATTAATTCATTTAATAAAGTGATTAATAGGAATTCTTTCAATAACAATAGGTATAAATCTATGATTAACTCCACAAATTTCAGAACATTGTCCATATATAATTCCTGGTCGTATAATTTTAAATCTTCCTTGATTTAAACGGCCTGGTGTTGCATCAATTTTAATTCCTAATGATGGTATAGCTCATGAGTGTAATACATCTGCGGATCTAACTAAAATTCGTGTTTGAATATTTATAGGTAATACAACTCGATTATCAACTTCTAATAACCGGAATTCATTATTATTCAATTCAGATGTTGGTTTTATATAAGAATCAAATTCAATATTATTAAAGTCTGAATATTCATAACTTCAATATCATTGATGTCCAATAGTTTTTAAAGTAATTGAAGGATTATTAATTTCATCAATTAAATATAATAAATGTAATGATGGTAATGCAATAAAAATTAAAATAATAGCAGGTATAAGTGTTCAAATAAATTCAATTGTTTGTCCTTCTAATAAATAGCGGTTAATATATTTATTTATTATAATTCTAATTAATATATATATAACTATAATAGTAATTATAATAATAATTATAATAGTATGATCATGAAAGAAAATTAATTGTTCTATTAGAGGTGATATAGCATCTTGTAAATTAATATTTATTCATGTTGCAATTTCTAATAAAAGAAATTTCTTTATATATGAAGCTTAAATTCATTGCACTATTCTGCCATATTAGAAGTTAACTAATATAGGTAATTCAGAATATGAATGTTCAGCAGGAGGTGTTAATTGTATTCATTCAATTCTTGAGGATATATTATTATTAAAAATAATAGATCGTTTTGAAATAATACTTTCTCATAAAATCATGATAAATATAATAATTGAAATTATTGATAATGTAGATCCAATAGAAGAAATAATATTTCATGTTGAATAACAATCTGGGTAATCTGAATATCGTCGAGGTATTCCTCTTAATCCTAAAAAATGTTGAGGAAAAAATGTTAAATTAACTCCTATAAATATTGTAAAAAATTGAATTTTTAATCATTTATTTTTTATAGTTAATCCAGTAAATAAAGGAAATCATTGAATAAATCTTCCTATAATTGCAAATACGGCTCCTATTGATAGTACATAGTGAAAGTGTGCTACTACATAATAGGTATCATGTAATACAATATCAATTGATGAATTAGCTAAAATTACTCCTGTTAATCCACCAATAGTAAATAAGAATACAAATCCTAATGCTCATAATATACTAGGTGAAAAGTTGATATAAACTCCATGAAGTGTTGCTATTCATCTAAAAATTTTAATTCCTGTAGGAACAGCAATAATTATTGTTGCAGAAGTAAAATATGCTCGTGTATCTACATCTATTCCTACAGTAAATATATGATGGGCCCATACAATAAATCCTAGTAAACCAATTGCTAATATTGCATAAATTATACCTAGTGATCCGAATGTTTCTGACTTACCTCTTTCTTGTCTAATAATATGAGAAATTAATCCAAATCCAGGTAAAATTAAAATATATACTTCTGGGTGCCCAAAGAATCAGAATAAATGTTGATATAAAATTGGATCTCCTCCTCCAGTGGGATCAAAAAATGAAGTATTAAAATTACGATCTGTTAATAATATAGTAATTGCTCCTGCTAATACAGGTAGAGATAATATTAATAATAAAGCAGTAATACCTACAGATCATACAAATAAAGGAATTCGTTCTGGAATTATTCCTGAAGGACGTATATTTAAAATTGTAGAAATAAAATTAATAGCTCCTAAGATAGATGAAACACCTGCTAAATGTAAAGAAAAAATTGCTAAATCAACTGATGCTCCTCTATGAAATAATCTATTTGATAAAGGTGGATAAACTGTTCATCCAGTTCCAGCTCCTATTTCAACTAGACTACTTATTAATAATAATGTTAATGAAGGGGGTAATAATCAAAATCTTATATTATTTATACGAGGAAAAGCTATATCAGGTGCTCCAATTATTAAAGGAACTAATCAATTTCCAAATCCACCAATTATAATTGGTATAACCATAAAGAAAATTATAATAAATGCATGTGCTGTTACAATTACATTATAAATTTGATCATCACCAATAAATGTTCCAGGTTGTCCTAATTCTACTCGAATAATTCATCTTATTGATGATCCTACTATTCCTGATCATATCCCAAATAAAAAATAAAGTGTTCCAATATCTTTGTGATTAGTAGAGAATAATCATTTATTCAAAGATAAGGTGGCTGAAGTTTAGGCTATAAATTGTAAATTTATATATGGTTAAAACCTCTTATCAAGGCTTTATAGTCAATAAATGATATTAGATTGCAAATCTAAAGTAGTATAAATTACTAAAGCTTTATAAAGCTTATAATAATTATAATTTTAACTTTGAAGGTTAATAGTTTATTTAACTTAAAGCTTTAAATTAATAATAAAGCTTATATTAAATAAATCTAATAATTGAAAATACAGGTAAAATAAGATTTAAAATTAAATTATAAATTATAAAATTAGATGAATTAAAATTTATTCATTTATTTATTGAAGAGAATATTATAAATGAAGATCTAATAATTCGTATATAATAAAATAAGGTAATTAATGATATTATTATTATTAATAATAATAATAGAATATTATTAGAAGAATACAATACTATTCATTTAGGAATGAATCCTAAAAATGGGGGTAATCCACCAATTCTAAGAAAAATAATAGTATAATTTAATTTTTCTAATGGAGAATTAATATTGGAATATATTTGATTAATATAATAAATATTAAATTTATTAAAAAATAAGCAAGCTATAATTAAAATAATTGAATAAAATATAAAATATAAATATCATTGATTTTCATTATTTATTATTAATAAAATTCATCCTATATGATTAATTGAAGAATATCCTAATAATTTTATTAGTGAGGAGATATTAATTCCTCCAATAGCTCCAATAAAGGTTGTAATTATAATTATAATATAAATTATATTGTTTATAATAATATTAGATAAAATAAATAATCCAGCAATTTTTTGTCATACTATTAAAATTAATGCTTCAATTCATTTTAGATTAAATAATACTTCTAAATATCAATTATGAAAGGGGGCTACACCTAATTTAATTAATAATCTAATTATTAATATTCTTTTAGTAATTTCTTCTATTATAACAGGGGAAATTATAATAGTTGAATTTACTAGAATAGAGAATAATAAAATTATACTACCAATTCTTTGGGTTATAAAATAAATTATTATAGCTTGAGATCTTTTTATATTTTTATTTTTAGAAATTAAAGGAATAAAGAATATTAAATTCATTTCTATTCCTATTCATATTCCTAATCAATTATAAGAACTGATAGTAATTATTGTTCTTAATATTATTATTATTAAAAATATTATTTTAGTAAAATTATTCATTAAAAAGAAGAAGAATTTACTTCTATAATTAGGGTATGAGCCTAATAGCTTATATTAGCTTATCTTTTTATATATTAGTGTATGATGCACGGAGAATTTTGATTTCTCTAGTTTTAGTTTAATCCTAAAATATATAATAAGAGTATAAAAATACATGATCTATTCTATCAAAATAGCCCTTTATTCAGGCATCTTATT